CCGAATTCAAAAAGGAACTCTTTCTGTAGGATTCCATGTATTATATAGTTTCTTAACATATCAATTGCCAATTATTAGTCATTGAGATTCACGGGTAATTCCGATTAATATTTAGAGATAGATATTACCTCTCTTTTTTCCTTTCAAATCAATAAAAAAAAAAAAAATGATTGAAGTTTCTCTTTTTGGAATTGTCTTGGGTTTAATTCCTATTACTTTAGCTGGATTATTCGTAACTGCATTTTTACAATACAAACGTGGTGATCAGTTGGACTTTTGATTAATTAATATCTCTTGTCTCTTGACCCACCCCTTTTCGTTAATACACAAGATATCAAATTGACTGCTTGCGTTAGGGAAGCTTTTTCAGCGTAATTAATTTAACCTAACAAAAACGTAATCACGCTCTGTAGGACTTGAACCTACGACATTGGGTTTTGGAGACCCACGTTCTACCGAACTGAACTAAGAGCGCTTTCTTAATAAGGTTTCTTTTTTTTTAACCCTAATACATCTTACATACATAATCTTTCATTTTATCATACTATAAAATGAAAGATTATGTATGTCCAATTTAATCTTAATCGGTCTCAATCGATCCCTTGTTACTGCTCAGAGGAGCAGTCATAGGTAGGGATGACAGGATTTGAACCTGTGACATTTTGTACCCAAAACAAACGCGCTACCAAGCTGCGCTACATCCCTTTCAATTGGTCTACAGTGTCATTGTAGAGAATTCCTGCCTTGTTTTCCATATCATTTTTTTCATTGATATATTTATTTATCTTGCCCTTTCTTCTTTTTGGTCTCCTAGCATATACCACATATAATAAAAAAGGAAAATTCCTTTTTTTTTTGAAATGCTCAAGAAAGGGGCTTTTCTTTTTTTTTAAGAAAGGGCAGAAATATTTTCTACGGAATTGTTATCCATTTAGGGATTCCGCGTACAAATACAAGTGGTCCTTAATCCTTAACTACAACTATCTATGTATCTGATCATATATGTATTAGCCTTATGTATTACAATACAATAAAGAAGGAGGATTTTCAATGCGAGATCTAAAAACATATTTATCTGTGGCACCGGTACTAAGTACTATATGGTTCGTATCTTTAGCAGGTCTATTGATAGAGATCAATCGTTTATTCCCAGATGCGCTGACATTTCCTTTTTTTTCATTCTAGTTATTGACGTGGGAGGGTTTGAATAAGATTAGAGATACAATTCTATATCCGAAACTACATCTCACCCCCTTTTTTCTCTTTTTTCCCTTTTTAGAATTCCAAGAAGGGATGAAAGAGAAAGAATAAAAGTCGATTCAATCACAACTAAAAAAGGGTAATTGAATCAAATTACTAGAGTGAAAAAAGAAAAGGAAATGCCAGTGAGTATCATACAAGATCCTTAACAAAATCTAATACAATTAGATTAGAACTATAGTTAATTGTATTACTTATTAATTACTATCTATTGATTTCAACGAAATCTTTTATAATTTGGTTTCTTTCTCATTTTTTCTTTTTTTTTTTTTTAGCTAAAAAATATAGAAGAGTTGAGTGAATCAAAAATCCAAAGGAGTTTCATGGCCAAGAGTAAAGATGTACGGGTAACGATTATTTTGGAATGTATCAGTTGTGTTCGAAACAGTGTTAATAAAGACTCAAGGGGTATTTCCAGATATATTACACAAAAGAATCGACACAATACACCTAGTCGATTGGAATTGATAAAATTCTGCCCCTGTTGTTCCAAACATACGACTCATGGGGAGATAAAAAAATAAATAGAACAGTCAAAATGACATATTATAATATATTATAATATCTAAATATAGATTCTAATCTAAATAAACCCATATATAAACAAACCAAATCCTATTTTTTAATTCTAATTTATTTTAAATCCGACCGAAATAGGATTTCGGGAAAAGGAATAAACAAACCATGGATAAATCCAAGCGACCCTTTCTTAAATCGAAGCGATCTTTTCGTAGGCGTTTGCCCCCGATCCAATCGGGGGATCGAATTGATTATAGAAACATGAGTTTAATTAGTCGATTTATTAGTGAACAAGGAAAAATATTGTCAAGACGCGTAAATAAATTGACCTTGAAACAACAACGATTAATTACTATTGCTATAAAACAAGCTCGTATTTTATCTTTGTTACCTTTTCTTAATAACGAGAAACAGTTTGAAAGAATTGAGTCGACTGCTCCAACAATAGGTCTTAGAACTAGAAATAAGTAGGTTTAGCTTACTTTTCAATCGAAGCAAAATTCCAATTCGAACTAAAACTTGGTTGGTGTTGTGTTCGAAAAATAGGAGAATCCTAATTTGATTCGTGTGTCATAATAAAAAAAAGCAGCGGGGAAGAATAAATCAGTTTTTATTGAATTCTTTTGTTCATTTTGACAACTTTATCTTAATCTTATCCTATTTTATACTCTACCTTCCCGGAGTTGATTCTCCGGGGAATTCCAGTCAAATTACTCCAATGGATCCAATATTTCATTGGAAATCATATAAAGACAATTCCTATTTAATATAGCTATTTGTGCAAGTATTTTACGATTTAGAAGCAATTGACTTTTGTACAGATCATTTATTAGTCTACTATAACTACAGGATACTCCTTTATTGCGAATTACTGCATTTATCCGAGTAATCCATAAACGACGAAAATCTCTCTTTTTCTTATCTCGATCGCGATGAGCCGAAATTAAAGCTCGTATTTTCTGTTGAGTAATAGTTCGAGTAAGCCTTGAATGAGCCCCCCGAAACTTGATGCAAATAAACGAATTTTGTTTCTACGTCTTCGAGCTATATATCCTCGTCTAATTCTAGTCATTGAATAAATGAAACTTTGATGAATAACTAATTGAGTTGCTGTCTATCAGTTATTCTTTTTCCCCTTACTGATTTATTTATAACAAAACGGATTCTTCGGATATATAAAATAAAAATTCCAATGACTTTTGCTACTATAACCTTCCCAACCACAATTTTTTCTTATTTCGAAGTGAACTGTCTAAAAATAAGAAATTTTTTGATATCTAGTATCCATAACATAGTCAAATAGATATATATAAAGTAAATATAAAAAGAATAGAGTGGTTCCATCGTTTCTATGGTTACTTCTTAAACGGTGAGGTCCTCTCTATACACCGGAGCCTTTTCCTTCATTTAATAAATCTTATTTTTTTGGTAACTTGTACAGTTCACACCGTTGTGTGGCTCTACCCATGAATTATCCAGTAATAGGTCTTTCACAATGAGATCTACCTAATACAGTAACGGTATTTAATTCTGAAGGTTAGCTAGGTAGCTGATCCTGTTAGGCCGTTCTTAGAAGTATAAAATTTATTCTTCTTAAATAATAAATAGGATTTCCCCCGCTTAATAAATAACCATTTGTTACCAATGAGGAATTGCTTCTCAGCTTATTGGATTTGCACCAACGGAAACCATAAATTTCATACGCAATAGGGAGATAGAATAGATTTTAGCCATTGAATTGAAAAATGTCATTTTATTCTATTTATTGGTACTGATCATTCATACGGATTGCTACTGGTTGTTATTGGTTCCTTTCTTTTGTTCCAGCCCATGATCTGAACGAGTCGCACATACACCCTAGTACATGTTCCTCGGCGCTGAGGACATCCCCTAAGAGCGGGGGATTTCGTGACATTTCGTATTGGCTGTCTTGTGTTTCTAATAAGTTGTTTAATAGTTGGCATGCTGAATTGTATACAGACTGAGCTGGTTTAGATCGCTCCTAACCGGATGCTTATGAATTCTTTCTATTTAATAGAATATTAAAGAACCGGGTAAGACAATAAATAAAATCTCAATCAAATCGCGGATTTATGCGAAATCCTTGATATTTTCATCCAACTGCTACAAGATCCACAATTCCGTGAGCTTGGGCTTCTGTTGCTGACATAAAAACATCTCGTTCCATGTCTTCGGATACAACCCAAAAAGATTTACCTGTTCTTTGGACATAAACCATTGTGATGGTTTCGCGCAGGTTCAGTAGTTCTTCCGCTTCCAGGATAAATTCTCCCGTTTGGGACTCATAAAAAGAACTCGCAGGTTGATGGATCATTACCCTGGTGATATAACATACAAAAGGGTTTCGCAGAATGGGGTAAAGAGAAAGCTACTAACAAGAAAAAATAGAACCGTACAGGCATCTTTTGCATATTGCATACGGCTCACGAATGGAATTTCCTATCGAAGATAAAATAGGATTTCTCATACCCAGATCGAAAAAAGGTCCAATTACCACCCTTCTTTATTGGAGGAGTTCAAAATACTATGATGGTTCCGTTGCTTTATATATTTATTACGTCTGTAATTCAGCAATCCCAAAGTTTCTTTTTGATCCGATCAAATAAAATACGGAAAACTTTTTCATAACATAAATATTATTCAGAGATTTTCGGTGTGAAAAAAGTTTGTGACACTGAGATTCCGATAGATCAAATCGGAAATACTTAGTATTTCATACTGCCCTTTCGATACATAATTTAATGTTTTGAGAAACGAATTTTATCATATCGAATTCGAAGTGCCATGCTATTATTACTCAAGATTCTTATTTCATATGGCGAAGGCATAGACTTCCTTTTTTATCTCAAATAAAAAACTCATTGGCGCCAAGCGTGAGGGAATGCTAGACGTTTGGTAATTTCTCCCCCGACCAGGACAAAGGATCCCATTGAAGCGGCTAATCCCATGCATATTGTATGTACATCTGGTGGCACAAATTGCATGGTATCATAAACAGCTATTCCGGGTATTACCCATCCACCGGGAGAGTTTATAAACACATAAAGCTCTCTGTTACGATCCTCTATAGTGAGATATACCATAAGACCAATAAGTTGATTCGAGAGCTCATTATCAACCTCTTGGCCTAAAAAAAGTAATCTTTCTCGATAAAGTCGGTTGATTAGGATAAAATTGTATCCCTTAGGAACCGTACATGCACCTTTTAATGCATACGGGTCAAAAGAATCGTGAAAAAAAAAAGGCTCAATGTATAGATTTCGGCTCCTGCTCTTTTTTAAAAAGCAAAATTTGTCTAACGAAGGATCTTTTTCTTCTATTTTTTATTGTAAGAAAGAAAAGTTTGTAAACCTTTCACTAGAATTTCACTCTAATATATAATTGAAAAAAAATGCATTAAACTCGTTGAATTAACTTCTCAATTGATGTATTCTTTCATCGAGATACACCCTCAATCACGATGTCATTTTCTTGTTCCTGAATGGGCCTCTTGAATTCTTTTAGGTTTATGCTCTACTCCAGGTAAAGATAGGTCCGATTGTGATTTGCACATATAGGACAAATGTACCTACTACCATTTCTTTTTGCTACAAATTTTGGTTGAATCGATTTCATGTCTTCGGCCAAATTTTCGACGCATTCATCCTGTTTTACTCAATTGATTAATAGGGATCATTCCTATTTTTTAGTATAGGAAAAAGGATAATTTCTAATGAGGTATCAATTAATAACCTAGTCAACTATATAATATAATATGGTAATACAAAATTTAGAATTAGAAATAGACGCAGCAATCATTGGTATATTACTAAGTTGGGGTTGTTCTAAACGGAGCCTGGATAATTTGATTGGTCCAACCAAGTCAACCATAAATTATTCGAATTGATAATATTAATCTGGATTCCTCTAAAATGGATCTAATTTCACTTCACGCTCCAATTTTTTGATAATTTTTCTTGGGCGAATCAGAGGATAGCTCGATCGGGGGAGAGAATGGGGAAATCCCATATGACCCAATATATCTGACAAGTCGCACTATATGTCAACCCAAGATGCATCTTCCTCTCCAGGGCTTCGAAAAGGTACTTTTGGAACACCAATAGGCATTAAATGAAAAAATGAAGTAATCTATTTTACTTTGATGTGAAAACGTAATAGTGGGTTTAGTTTATTGTCCTCATAATATTGGTCTTTAGCATATCATTTTTTATCTATAGATTGGAGAAGCTCTTTGATAAAGGAAGTCAGAATGACTAACGACAAATTATTCTAAATATACCCGGCGAATGATGAACAAGTAGGGATCCGTTTGCTCATACAAAATGGTTCAACCACCCATTGCGTATTGATACTTATCGGGTATAGAATAGATCTGCTTCTCTTTGTTCCTATAAACAGAATTGTTCCATTATTACCAATAGAATAGAGCAAATAGTAATCCTTACTTCACGATAATTCACTGAAAGGGGAGGCCCCTAGCATCATTTTTCCAATGCAATAAAGTTACATAGTGTCTATTTTTCTTTCATAAAGGGGTATTTCCATGGGTTTGCCTTGGTATCGTGTTCATACCGTCGTATTGAATGATCCCGGTCGGTTGCTTGCTGTCCATATAATGCATACGGCTCTGGTTGCTGGTTGGGCCGGTTCAATGGCGTTATATGAATTAGCAGTTTTTGATCCGTCTGACCCCGTTCTTGATCCAATGTGGAGACAAGGTATGTTTGTTATACCTTTCATGACGCGTTTAGGAATAACTAATTCATGGGGCGGTTGGAGTATTACAGGCGGAACTGTAACGAATCCGGGTATTTGGACTTACGAAGGAGTGGCCGGGGCACATATTATGTTTTCGGGGTTGTGCTTCTTGGCAGCTATTTGGCATTGGGTATATTGGGATCTAGAAATATTTTCTGATGAACGTACAGGAAAACCCTCTTTGGATTTGCCCAAGATCTTTGGAATTCATTTATTTCTTTCAGGGGTGGCGTGCTTTGGTTTTGGCGTATTTCATGTAACAGGTTTGTATGGTCCTGGAATATGGGTGTCCGATCCTTATGGATTAACTGGAAAAGTACAATCGGTAAACCCAGCATGGGGCGTGGAAGGTTTTGATCCTTTTGTTCCGGGAGGAATAGCCTCTCATCATATTGCAGCAGGCACTTTGGGCATATTAGCGGGCCTATTCCATCTTAGTGTCCGTCCGCCCCAACGTCTATACAAAGGATTACGTATGGGTAATATTGAAACTGTCCTTTCCAGTAGTATCGCTGCTGTCTTTTTTGCTGCTTTTGTTGTTGCGGGAACTATGTGGTATGGTTCTGCAACTACCCCAATCGAATTATTTGGTCCTACTCGTTATCAATGGGATCAGGGATACTTCCAGCAAGAAATATATCGAAGAGTCAGTGCTGGGCTAGCCGAAAATCAAAGTTTAACAGAAGCTTGGTCTAAAATTCCTGAAAAATTAGCTTTTTATGATTACATCGGCAATAATCCGGCAAAAGGGGGATTATTCAGAGCAGGATCGATGGACAGTGGGGATGGAATAGCTGTTGGATGGTTAGGCCACCCTATCTTTAGAGATAAAGAAGGACGTGAACTTTTTGTACGTCGTATGCCTACTTTTTTTGAAACGTTTCCCGTTGTTTTGGTAGATGGAGACGGAATTGTTAGAGCCGACGTTCCTTTTAGAAGGGCAGAATCGAAGTATAGTGTTGAACAAGTAGGTGTAACTGTTGAGTTCTATGGCGGCGAACTTAACGGAGTCAGTTACAGCGATCCCGCTACTGTGAAAAAATATGCGAGACGCGCTCAATTGGGTGAAATTTTTGAATTAGATCGTGCTACTTTGAAATCTGATGGGGTTTTTCGTAGCAGTCCACGAGGTTGGTTTACTTTTGGACATGCGTCGTTTGCTCTTCTTTTCTTCTTCGGACACATTTGGCATGGTGCTAGAACCCTGTTTAGAGATGTTTTTGCGGGTATTGATCCAGATTTGGATTCACAAGTCGAATTTGGAGCATTCCAAAAACTAGGAGATCCAACTACAAGAAAACAAGCCGTCTGATAGAACATTGCTGGGATATCTTTTGCTTCTTTTTTACTTTTACCTAAGGTATTAGAGGTATTAGAGAAAGCCTAATTTGAATCACTGCCATTTCTTTGACTCTTGTTTTTTCTTTATCCGGGAGATGATTCAAAATAACCAGGTATGAAAGTTATAATTGTAAACCACGATCGAACCTATGGAAGCATTGGTTTATACATTCCTCTTAGTCTCGACTCTCGGGATAATCTTTTTTGCTATCTTTTTTCGAGAACCGCCGAAAGTTCCAACTAAGAAATGATTTTTCATTATCTCAATTGAAGTAATGAGCCTCCACAGTTTGGGAGGCTCATTACTTCAATCAGTCTCCGTGTTCCTCGAATGGATCTCGTAGTTGTTGAGCGGGTTGCCCAAAAGCGGTATATAAGGCGTACCCAGTAAAACTTACAAGTAAACCCGATACAGAGATGGCGACTAGGGTTGCTGTTTCCATTATTATAGAATTTCAAGATCACAATGAATCTATGATAAGATTGTTTATTTACAACAGAATAGTATACAAAGTCAACAGATCTCAATTACTACAATAAGATTTATGGCTACACAAACCGTTGAGGAGCGCTCAAAAGCACGTCCAAAACAAACAGGTCTAGGGGGGTTGTTGAAACCGTTGAATTCGGAATATGGTAAAGTAGCTCCTGGCTGGGGAACTACTCCTTTGATGGGTGTCGCAATGGCTCTTTTTGCAATATTCTTATCTATTATTTTAGAGATTTATAATTCTTCCGTTTTACTGGACGGAATTTCAATGAATTAGATCCACAAGAATCATTAAGTCTCGGCTTTTCAATATAAAGTGACTAATTTAGGGCTCAGATTTCTACCCCATTCTATTTTGGTAGTTCGACCGCGAAATTTTTTTGTTTCTGGTATTTCCGGAATATGAGTGTGTGACTTGTTAGAATTGATCCTAGTGCTAGTACAGAGAACCCATCTGTCATCTTGATAAAGATAGGTTTTTACCTCGTCGGATATTTATTCTAGTATTTGAAACACGAAATATATGAAATAAATTATGAAATAGGGGAACTATGATTTATATTGAATAGTTAGACCCCGTGGCCGGTCTCCAAACCATTTTCAAAGAATACGAAGCTAACAAATTCGAAATTAAAAGATTTTTCTTCTTTTAAACTCCTGTTTATGCTTATTTTAAGCCAAGGACAAAAGTTTCTTTGCTTTGGATTTTGAGTCATTATTATATTATCGATATTAATTATCGATTCATTAAATAAGTGATGATCCAATGGTTCTTACTCAGAGAAGCTTTGGGCTAAACTTTAAGTTTTTTTTGAGAATCATAATCATCGGGGGTGTAGTATGAATCTGAGGTTTTAATTAATTCATAGGGTCTTAACAAGAGAATTCCTATCAAAAAAAAAAAAAGCCAAATTAGATACAAATCAAAATAATAATAAAAGAAATAGGGAACGAGAAGATTCAAGAGGCCTTTAACGATCACCATAAAGACAAATGAGCCAACTTGATGTTTTGGCATTATCACCATAAAGAAGAGTTGTCGGGTTTTTTTATTCTTTCGTCTCGTCAAAGAAGATTGAATCAAAAAAGAAAGTAATAAATTTCCAACTTTCTATTACACACCCGTTGCAAGCAGACTTTGTGTGCTTTTGCTTGAGCTGTACGAGATGAAATTCTCCTATACGGTTCTCGGAGGGGGAGTCCTCTTGGTTTACCTATCTCAATAAAGTGTATGATTGGTTCGAAGAACGTCTCGAGATTCAGGCGATTGCAGATGATATAACTAGTAAATATGTTCCTCCTCATGTCAACATATTTTATTGTCTAGGAGGAATTACGCTTACTTGTTTTTTAGTACAAGTAGCTACAGGATTTGCTATGACTTTTTACTACCGTCCGACTGTTACTGAGGCTTTTTCTTCTGTTCAATACATAATGACTGAAGCTAACTTTGGTTGGTTAATCCGATCGGTTCATCGATGGTCGGCAAGTATGATGGTCCTAATGATGATCCTGCACGTATTTCGTGTTTATCTAACCGGTGGGTTTAAAAGACCCCGTGAATTAACTTGGGTTACAGGTGTGGTTCTGGCTGTATTGACTGCATCTTTT